CAACCAAAGTTCGCTTCCGTCATTATGTATTGAACAGAAGCAAAAGCCTCCGTAACGGTCGGACGGTAGTAAAAAGTCATAGCAAACCCTGTAGCGACTTGTACTAAAAAACAAGTAAGCGTAATTCCTCCTAGACAATAAAATATGTTGACATGAGGAGGAACGTATTTACTAGTTATATCATCTGCAATCGCCTGAATCTCGAGACGCTCTTCGAACCAATCGTAGACTTTATTGAGATAGGTAAACCAAGGGACTCCCCCTCTGAGAACCGTATATGAGAATTTCATCTCGTACAGCTCAAACAAAAAAACAAAAAAACAGGTTAAAAGAGGTATGGAATAGAAAATTGGAAACTTCTTAATCTTTTGATTCCATTTTCGCTAAAAATACGAAAGAGTAAAAGTAAGAAAGCTCTTTTTTTTTGTTATAATTAGAATGTCAAAAAATCAAGTAGGCTCACTTGTCTTTCTGTTGATCGTTCCAGGCCTCTTGAATCTTCTATTTCCCTATTTTTTTCTTTCATCTGTTATTTTAATTTGTATGGAATGTAGCTTTACTTTTGTTTTCTTTATTATTGATAGGAATTTTCTTGTTAAGACCCTAGGAATCAATTGAAACCTTAAATTAATACTAGAACCACGATGATTCAATAAAACCTTCAAGCTAAGTCAAGGATTCCCTGAGTAAGAACCATTGGATCATGATTTATTCAACGAGTAGAATCGATATAATGACTAAAACTAGAAAGAAAAGTTTGTTCTTTGAGCAAAATCAAAGCAGAAACGGGAATTTGAAAGAAGAAAACTCTTTCAATTGAAAACTTTTTTCTTTTGAAAAATTTGAGGAATCCGGCCACGAGGTCTGAATATTAAGTATGAATCATAGTTCAAATACTTCGTGATATATTTCATATATTCCGTGCTCCAGATACTAGAATGAATATCCGACGGGGTAAAACCATCTCTATCAAGACGACAGACCCACTTTCTGTACTCTCAATAGGATCAATTATAACAAGTCACACACTCATATTCCGGAAATACAGAAACACAAAAATTTCGCGGTCGAACTACCAAAAAAGAATAAGCTAAAATAAAAAGCCGAGGCCTAAATGCATCGTTTTTTGTATTTTTATTTAAAAGCTAGGGTTCTTATAAATCTAATTAAATCTAATTCAGTGAAATTCCGTCCAGTAAAACGGAAGAATTATAAATCTCCAAAATAATAGATAGGAATACCGCAAATAGAGCCATTGCGACACCCATCAAAGGAGTAGTTCCCCATCCAGGAGCCACTTTACCATATTCCGAATTCAATGGTTTCAATAAAGCCCCTACAGACGTCCGTCTTGGACCAGATCTAGAACTACCCTCAACAGTTTGTGCAGCCATAAATCCTATTTTGTATTCATTGAGATCTGTTGACTTTGTATACCATTCCGTTGTAAATAAACAATCTTATCATAGATCCATTGTGGTCTTGAAATTATATAATAATGGAAACAGCAACCCTAGTCGCCATCTCTATATCTGGATTACTTGTAAGTTTTACTGGGTATGCCTTATATACTGCTTTTGGGCAACCCTCTCAACAACTAAGAGACCCGTTCGAAGAGCACGGGGACTAGTTGAAGTAATGAGCCTCCAAATGTTGGGAGGCTCATTACTTCAATTCAGATAATGAAAAATCATTTCATTTTTTAGTTGGAACTTTAGGCGGTTCGCGAAAAAAGATAGCGAAAAAAATGATCCCTAGAGTCGAGACTAAGAGGAATGTATAAACCAATGCTTCCATAAATGTGATCGCGGTTTACAATTATAGCTTCCATACCTGTTTATTGGGGATCATCTCCCCGATTAAAGAAAAAAAAATCAAAGAAAAGGCGAAAGGGCGGAGATTTAAATCCAGACTTTTTCAGTATCCTATGTAAAATCACAAAGAGAAAATAGAAGTGAGAAGCGAAAAATAACAGAGCAATGCTGCATCAGACTACTTGTCTTCTTGTAGTTGGATCTCCAAGTTTTTGGAATGCTCCAAATTCCACTTGAGCATCCAAATCTGGGTCAATACCAGCAAAAACATCTCTGAATAAGGTTCTAGCACCATGCCAAATGTGCCCGAAGAAGAAGAGCAGAGCAAAGGAAGCATGTCCAAAAGTAAACCAACCTCTTGGACTGCTACGAAAAACACCATCGGATTTCAAAGTAGCACGATCTAATTCAAAAATTTCACCCAATTGGGCACGTCTAGCATATTTTTTCACAGTCGCAGGATCACTATAACTCACTCCGTTCAGTTCGCCACCATAGAACTCAACGGTTACGCCTACTTGTTCGACACTATACTTCGATTCTGCCCTTCTAAAGGGAACATCGGCTCTAACAATTCCATCTCCGTCTACCAAAACAACTGGAAATGTTTCAAAAAAAGTAGGCATGCGACGTACAAAAAGTTCACGCCCTTCTTTATCTCTGAAGACAGGATGTCCTAACCACCCGACAGCTATTCCATCTCCGTTATCCATTGAACCCGCTCTGAATAATCCCCCTTTCGCTGGATTATTTCCGATGTAATCATAAAAAGTTAATTTTTCAGGAATTTTAGACCAAGCCTCTGATAAACTTTGATTTTCGGCTAGTCCAGCGCTAACTCTTCGATATATTTCTTGCTGAAAGTATCCCTGATCCCATTGATAACGGGTGGGACCAAATAATTCGATAGGAGTAGTTGCTGAACCATACCACATAGTTCCAGCAACAACAAAAGCTGCAAAAAAGACAGCAGCGATACTGCTGGAAAGAACGGTTTCAATATTGCCCATACGTAATCCTTTATATAGACGTTGGGGCGGGCGGACACTAAGATGGAATAAGCCTGCTAATATGCCCAATGTCCCTGCTGCAATATGATGAGAGGCTATTCCTCCTGGAACAAAGGGATCAAAACCTTCCACACCCCACGCGGGATTTACAGATTGTACCTTTCCAGTTAGTCCATATGGGTCGGACACCCATATTCCAGGACCATACAATCCTGTTACATGAAATGCGCCAAAGCCAAAGCAAGCCACTCCTGAGAGAAATAAATGAATTCCAAAGATCTTAGGCAAATCCAAAGAAGGTTTTCCTGTGCGTTCATCACCAAATATTTCTAGATCCCAATACACCCAATGCCAGATAGCTGCCAAGAAGCACAAGCCAGAGAACACAATATGCGCCCCGGCTACACCTTCGTAACTCCAAACCCCCGGATTCGTTATCGTCCCTCCTGTAATACTCCAACCGCCCCATGAATTGGTTATTCCTAAACGAGTCATGAAGGGTATAACGAACATACCTTGTCTCCACATTGGATCGAGAACAGGGTCGGAGGGATCAAAAACTGCTAATTCATATAGAGCCATTGAACCGGCCCAACCAGCAACCAGAGCTGTATGCATTATATGAACAGAAAGCAAACGACCGGGATCATTCAATACGACAGTATGAACACGATACCAAGGCAAACCCATGGTAATACCCCTTTATCAACAAAAAATAGACACTATGTAACTTTATTGCATTGAAAAAACTATGCTATGGACCCCCCTTTTTTTTTCAGTGGATTATCTCGGAAAAAGGGTTACTATTTGTTCTATTCTTTTAGTAAAAATGGAACAATTTGGTTCATAGGAAAAAAGAGAAGCAGATCTATTCTATACTCGATAAGTACCAATACGCAATGGGGGTTTATTCCCTTTTCGAAGAGCGCATGCATCCATATTTAGTCATCATTCAAAGTACCTATTCGTAAAAATTTTCTTTGTTTTCCTTTATTTTATGAACTTATTCTATCTATGTAGAAAATATGACGATAAAGCTAATATTATTAAAATAATAAAACCATTATTACGTTTCCACATCAAAGTGAAATAGAGTACTTAATTCTTTTTTCTTTCAGTTTATGCCTATTGGTGTTCCAAAAGTTCCTTTTCGAACTCCCGGAGAGCGAAATCCAACTTGGATTGACATATAGTGCGCCCTGTCAGATATATTGGGTCATATGGGATTTCCCCATTCTCTCCCCCGATCGAGATATCCTCTCTTTCGCCCCCAAAAAAAGCGATTGAATCATCAAAAATTTGTAACGTGAAGTGCAATGAAATGGAATTAGATCCGTTTTGTGAAGAGGTATCCAGATTAATATTAGCAATTCAAATAATTTATGGTCGACTTGGCTGGACCAATAAAATTAAGTATCCAGGCTCCGTTTAGAAAAACCCAATTGGTAATATATCTATTATTAGGACTTATAGATATCATAAACAATCCTATTTAGAAAGAAATTATTAAATAGCGCTGATCCCAAACAGTTAATCAATCGAATAATAAATATAATGGATACGTCGAATATTTGGCGGAAGACATAAAAGAAATGAATTGCAAAATTGAGAAAAAATGAAAAAAAAAAAAAACAAAGACGTGGTATTGGGGTCATTTGTCCTATATGTGCAAATCAAAATCGGGCAGATCCTTACTCGGAGTAGAGCAGAAACCTAAAAAAATGGAAGAAGCCCATTCAGGAACAAGAAAATGGCATCGTGATTTTTGGATTGGATCTCGATGAAAAAATACATCAATGAAAAGTTAGTGCGATAAAACTGTTTTTTATATTCTAATATTATATATTATAGGAAAACCGGCCAAACGCATCGTTCTTCAAAAATGAAAGAGAAGCCCCTTCCTTCATTAGAAGGAGTCCGCTATAAAAAAAGAAAGAGGGCTGGAAGCTACACATTGATTTTTTTTTCGCAAGTTTTAGTTTTGTTGAACCGTATGCATCAAAAGGTGCCCGTACGGCTCCTAAGGGATACAATTTTATCCGAATCAACCGACTTTATCGAGAAAGATTAATTTTTTTAGGCCAAGCGATTGATAGCAATGTTTCGAATCAACTTATTGGTCTTTTTGTATATCTCAGTTCGGAGAGTGATACCAAGGATCTGTATTTGCTTATAAACTCTCCCGGCGGATGGGTAATACCTGGAATAGCCATTTATGATACTATGCAATTTGTGCGACCAGATATACAGACAATATGCATGGGATTGGCCGCCTCAATGGGGTCTTTTATCCTGGTCGGAGGAGCAATTACCAAACGTCTAGCATTCCCTCACGCTTGGCGCCAATGGGTTTTTTATTTAAGAGAAAAAAGAAGACTATGCCTTCGCCATATGAATTATTAATATTAAGTAATATTAGCATGGCACTTCGAATTTGATATGCAAATTTTTTATTGTTTTTCAAAATATTAGATTATGTATCGAAAGAGTAGTATGAGATAAAGGAAGGGTATTTCCTATTTTATCTTACCTATCGTAGGTCGATTTCAGCGTCACAAACTTTTTTCACACCGGCAGGTTATTAACAACATTTATGTTATGAAAGAGTACGAAAATAAAAAAAAAAAGAAACTTTGGGATTGCTGAATCACAGACAAAATAAATATATTAAAGCAACGGGGCCATCATAGTATTTTTGAACTCCTCCGAAAAAAAAAAGAAGGGTGGTAATTGGATCATTTACCGATCTGGGTATAATGGATCCCACATTTTCTCTTTCTTCGATGAAAGGTAAAAAAAATTCCATTGTGGAGCCGTATGCAATGTGAAAAAAATGCCCGTACGGTTTTCTATCTTTTTCTTATTTTATTCTTTATCTCTTCGCCTTGCCTCCTCGTGCGAGATACAGGAACCTTTGATTGTGTTATATTATATGATCAGGGTAATGATCCATCAACCTGCTGCCGGTTTTTATGAGGCACAAACGTCCGAACTTATCCTGGAAGCGGAAGAACTACTGAAACTGCGCGAAATCCTTACAAGGGTTTATGTACAAAGAACAGGCAAGCCCTTATGGGCTGTATCCGAAGACATGGAAAGGGATACTTTTATGTCAGCAACAGAAGCCCAAGCTCATGGAATTGTTGATTTTGTAGCGGTTGGATAAAAAATAGCAGTGATTTCGTGCAAATATATGATTTAAGATTTTATCTTCTTACTTCTTAATTACTTAATTAAAGGTTTAATATTCTATTAATATATTGAAATCGAATAAACTCATAATCATCCGGTTAGGATCAATCTAAACCAGCCCATAATGTATAATTCAGCATGCCAACTATTAAACAACTTATTAGAAACCCAAGACAGCCAATCAGAAACGTCACGAAATCCCCCGCTCTTGGGGGATGCCCTCAGCGTCGAGGAACATGTACGAGGGTGTATGTGCGACTCGTTTAAATCGTGGGCTGAGACAAAACAAAAGAAAAAACAATTTTTCCAGTATCAATGATCAGTACCGGTGAATCGGATAGAATGGAAGAACTCCATTCACTATCTAAAAAAGATGGATCTATCATATCTTTCTATTGTGTATGAAATTTATGGTTTCAATTGGTGCAAATTAAATCACCTGAATTTTCAATTTAAGATGAGAAAGAATTCCCCATTGGTAACAAATAGTTACCCATTAAGCGGGGGAAATCCTATTTAAAAAAGTAGAAATATTATGTTTAGAAGAACGGACTCACAAGGTCAGCTACCCACCCAATCTTCATAATTAAATACCGTTACTGTATAAGGTATATCTCATTATGAAAGACAAATTACTGGAAAATTCATGGGTAGAGCCAAAGAGTGGTAACTGTACAAGTTACCAATAAAATGAAGGAAAGGGCTCCGGTGTATAGAGAAGACCTCACCGTTTAAGAAGTAACCATAGAGACGATGGAACCCACAATTTCTTTAGCTATTTCTATTTTTATTTTTCCAATGCCTAGAAAAAAGGAAAAAAGCGTGGTAGGGAAGGTTATAGTAGCAAAAGCCATTGGAATTTTTATTTTATAAATTGGAAGAATCCGTTTTGTTATTAATAGACTAGGAAGGGGGAAAAGAATAACTGAAAGAAAGGAAATCAATTAGTTATTCATTAAAGTTTCATTTACTCAATGACCAGAATTAGACGAGGATATATAGCTCGGAGACGTAGAACAAAAATGCGTTTATTTGCATCAAGTTTTCGCGGAGCTCATTCAAGACTTACTCGAACAATTATTCAACAGAAAATAAGAGCTTTGGTTTCGGCGCATCGTGATAGAGATAGGAAAAAAAGGGATTTTCGTCGTTTGTGGATCACTCGAATAAATGCAGTAATTCGCGGGGCGGGGGCATCCTATATTTATAGTAGATTAATACACAATCTGTATAAGGGGCAGTTGCTTCTTAATCGTAAAATCCTTGCACAAATAGCTATATCAAATAGGAATTGTCTTTATATGATTTCCAACGAGATCATAAAATAAGGGGATTGGGAGGAATCCGCCAAACTCTTTGAAATGGAATTCTCTGGAGAATGAACTCCGGGAAGGTAGAGTAGAAATTAGTATGATAAAATCTGATAATATGATAAAGTCGTCAAAATGAGCGAACACGCCCGATAAAAAAAATTATTCCTCTTAAAATTATTCCTCTTACCCGATTCTTTTTTTTCTTACGACACGAATGATTCTCGGATTTTTTGAACAAAACGTCCATCTGTTTTTGAGTTCGGATTAGAATTTTGATTCAATTGAAAAGTAAGCCTATTTTTTTCTGTTCCTAAAACCAGGAGTTCTGGTGGTTGACTCCCTTCTTTCAAATTGTTTCTCATTATTAAGAAAAGGTAACGAAGATAAAATACGAGCTTGTTTTATAGCAATAGTAATTAATCGTTGTTCTTTTAAGGTTAATCTATTCACCCGTCTAGATAATATTTTTCCTTGTTCACTAATAAATCGACTAATTAAACTCATGTTTCTATAATCAATTCGATCCCCCGATTGGATCGGGGGCAAACGCCTACGAAAAGATCGCTTGGATTTAAGAAAGAGTCGCTTGGATTTATCCATAATTTGTTTATTCCTTATCCCTAAAATACTATTTCGATCAAATCAAAAAAAATTATAGAAGAAATTCATAGGATTGGGTTTGTCTATATTTATTTAGTTGTTTTTATTTCAATATATGAAATAATAGAAATATATATCGAAATTTTTTTCATGTTCCTTGAAAGGGTGACACCCAAGCACTCGGTTCGATCTATATCTATTTCTTTATCTCCCCATGAATTGTATGTTTGAAACAATACGGACAGAATTTTCTCAACTCCAATCGACTAGGTGTATTGTGTCGATTCTTTTGAGTAATATATCTGGAAATACCCGTTGATTCCTTATTAAGACCGTTTCGAACACAACCGGTACATTCCAAAATAACCCTTACTCGAACGTCTTTACCCTTGGCCATGAACCTCCTTTGGGTTTTTGATTCACCCAACGTTTCTATTTCCCGATCCGACGCAAATAAGAAGAAAGGAAAAGGGACGAAAAAATAGAAGTGGCTAACAACTCAAAATCCAATTATGAAATAAAGATTTTGTTGCAATTAATATAGTAAATAATAAGTAATACAACAATTTCGAAAGCGATTTCTAATCGCAGTACAGTATTTCATTTAAGTATCTTGTATTGCATGATACTCTTATTCTAGTCACATTTCCCTTTTGTTTTCTTTTAACTCTATTATTAATTTTATTCTTAATTTAATTGGAGCCTTAACCCGAATTTAACTGAGGTTGAATCCACTTTTTTCTTTCTCTTTACCCCCGTATTCAATCTATCTAATTCGAAAAAAAAAAAGACGGGAAAGAGAGATTAGTCACAAATATTTGACTCTATCTCTAATCTTCTTCACCCCTTTCCATATCAATAACTAGAATGAAAAAAAAGGAAATGTCAACGCATCTGGGAAGAAACGATTGATTTCTATCAATAAACCTGCTAAAGACCCGAACCAGAGAGTACTTAGTACCGGTGCCACGGAAAGATATGTTTTAAAATCTCGCATTGAGAATCCTCCTTCTTTTTTTTATATTCCATATTGTAATACATTATGGTAAGAGATGTATATATATTTAAAGACCACTTGTATTTTTGTATTTGTGTGTGGAATCCCCAATTCAACTTGACATGCGCAATGATTCGGTAGAGAATATTTTCTTTTTCTTAAAGCAAAAAAACAGGTCCCTTTGCGCCTGAGAATTCCCGAGAAAAATATTAATTTATTATTATATGTTATATGATATGAGACCAAGAGGAAGAAATAGCAAGATACATTTTGCATAGAAAGGAAGGAAATGGAAATAAAATAAGGATGTGGAAAACAAGACCGGGATTTTCTACAATGATACTGTAGACCAGTTAAAAGGGATGTAGCGCAGCTTGGTAGCGCGTTTGTTTTGGGTACAAAATGTCACGGGTTCAAATCCTGTCATCCCTACCTATTATTGCTCCTCGAAGCAGTAACCTGAGATACATTTTAGAGCGATTCAATTTGGACATACATAATACATAATTTTCAATTTTATGATAGTATACATATGCAAGAAGTATTTATTGGGGTTGAAATTTTTTTTGGGGTTCTATACTATATAAAAAAAAGAATCCCCTTCTTTACAGTCTTTTCCGTTGTGGTAAGAAAGCGCTCTTAGTTCAGTTCGGTAGAACGTGGGTCTCCAAAACCCAATGTCGTAGGTTCAAATCCTACAGAGCGTGATTCTGCTCTTGTCTTGTTAGATCGAAAATTCCACTGAACTGAAATATGAAATACAGCAATCTGAATTTGACCTTTGACCCCCCCAAAAAAATGAAATTAAAGAAAGGAGGAGGTCAGTTAAAAAAAGAGATGTGAATTAATATTAATCAAAGATCCAACTGATCACCACGCCTGTATTGTAAATATGCGGTTACGAATAATCCAGCCAAAGTAATAGGAATTAGACCTAAGACAATTCCAAATAGAAAAACTTCAATCATTTCAATTTAATTTATTTGAAAAGGGAAAAGGGGAGGTAATATCTATCCCGAAATATTACTATTAATTCGTATTGCTTAGGAATCTCAATTCCCAATAATTGGGAAT